ACTTATCGACTCCCCGAACAGTACTATAAGAATCAGTACTGAACATCCCTCCTGTAATAGTACAGGCTCCCATAGCAATGACATATTTTGGTTCAGGCATTTGCTCATATAATCTTACTAAAGAAGGAGCCATTTTCATTGTTACTGTTCCAGCTGTTAAAATTAGGTCTGCTTGCCTAGGACTCGACCTTGGTACTAATCCATAACGATCAAAGTCGAATCGTGAGCCTATTAATGAAGCAAATTCAATGAAACAACAACTGGTACCATAGAGAAGAGGCCATAAACTGGAAAGTCTTGACCAATTCGAAAGATCATTCAATGTAGTTGAAATAACTGAATTAGGGGATGTTTGGTCAAGTAATGGAAAATCAATCAAATTCATAACTGTCTCAATGTAATCTTTTCCTTCTTTTTTCTTTTTTTGATTGTCTGAATATTCAGCTAAGACCATTCCAATGCTCCTTTTCGCCATGCATAAACTGAACCAACAATTAGGATAAGCACGAAAATGAAAGCTTCTATAAATACGGATACACCCAATACATCGAAACTCATTGCCCATGGATAAAGAAAGACCGTTTCAACATCAAAAACAACAAAAACTAGAGCAAACATGTAATAGCGGATTCGGAATTGTACCCAAGCGTCTCCCATGGGTTCTATACCTGATTCATAACTGGAGAGCTTCTCTGGTCCTTCACTAATCGGAGCTAAAACTCCGGAAATTACAAATGCCAAGATAGGAATAGCACCCGATATTATTAGAAATGCCCAGAAAATATCATATTCGTGAAGCAGAAACATAAATATACTCCTATTAATGTGGAATAGGCTGAATTATTCGATTTGAATTGAAACTGTCAATGGCGAAAAAAGAAAATTTTTTGATCAAACCCACATAGTTTAGAGTTTGTTTTCTATAGGGCATGTCTTGTTTAAAGATTCATACAACGGAACCCCACTTATATTTATTTTGCATTTCGATTCCATTTACACCATTTACATATAGTGTAGATATAGGATGCTCTTACACAAACAAAACTCTATTACTTTGTCTCGGCTTCTCCCTAAAAACAAAATAGAATAAAGTAATTAAATACAAATACTAAAAATAGTATATAAATATACTACAACTATAATAGTAATAAATAATACTAATAATATCTATCATATTAGTATAACTATGTTTTTGTTTTTATAGTTTAGTTAATTTTATTTAGAATTTTTTTCGAATTTCCAATTGAATTTCTCTATATTATATATTTATATTATATATTTATATTCGAATATTCGAATTTCATTTCCATTGGGGTAAAATGGCTAGGGATTTCTAGCATATTCTACTTGAAGTATTCTTTTTCATTAAAATCCAGGTAGAAAATCGTTGCTTCTATTGATTCGATAGGAATACATAAACATAATCTAATAAATCGAACGATTATATTCTATTTTATCTCCCTTCCTTGATCCTAGATTTCATCTCTATTTTCCTTACTTTATCTTTATTGATTTGATTCAATCCGTTGAGTTGCGAGGAACCTTTACATATAACAACTCATATCTTTCTATACCAAAAAAAAGGGAAACTTGGAATCTGTACTATACTCGCGGATCCTCTCAGAAATAAAAAGAATCGAGTACTAAAGAAAGACCGCGATTTGGGAAGAACAAAAATACTTGTTATGGCAATAACACTTAGTAAGACCAACCGATGGGTTGGGTTTCGCTACAAAATACAAAAGGGGTTTGTTTTGGAGCAAACTTACACTACACAATGAAAGATAGCACAGAGTGATAGAATCAGTCATCAGTGGAATCATAAATGATCTACATAAGATACTTCTAATAGAAAAGAAAGAATCACACATTGTTGAACAATTCGATAGACCAAATCCCCAAACCGACCCAACTCATAGAATACAGAAGAAAGAACATTGATACATTAGGGACCAATTCATTATCTCTGCATTATATTTGAAACAACCAATTTGATTATTGTTCGGCCAAAAACTAATTAGTCGGAGTCGGGGGACTTCTACAAATACAAGACCAACAAAAGAATAGGTACTAGATCCGTGTAACTTAAGTTAGGTATTTTATCCGAGATTTTGCAAATAGCGATTGGATCTGTTGGAATGAATTATTGTTTTTATTTTCCTGTCCTTATGTATTGACATGGGCATGTGGTAATGCTTTCATTTCTATGGACAAAGGAACCTGTCAGTCCATAAACAAGTACTAATGAGGAAATGGAAAACTATACTAAACTAAAATAGAATGTCTATACAAAAAAAAAAAATGAAATGTGTTAGGGCTATACGGACTCGAACCGTAGACCTTCTCGGTAAAACAGATCAAACTGATTATTATCAAAATGATTCGAACTGTTTCAAAGACCCAACATGCATTTTGTTGCATTGGGCTCTTTCATCAACTGATTAATGTAAAGATCAGCTAGTCCACCATATTTTTTTCTTTACAGGAAGATAATAAGATG